TTAATGCCGCATCTCTTCCGAGACCCGGGCCTTTTATCATAACTTCTGCGCGTTGCATACCTTGATCCACTACTGTCCGAATAGCATTTCCTGCTGCGGTTTGAGCGGCAAATGGTGTACCCCTTCTTGTACCCTTGAATCCACAAGCCCCGGCAGAGGACCAAGAAATTACTCGACCCCGTACATCTGTAACAGTCACAATGGTATTGTTGAAACTTGCTTGAACATGAATAACTCCCTTGGGGATTCTACGTGTATTCTTACGTGAACCAATACGTCTATTTCTACGCGAACCAATTTTTGGTATAGGTTTTGCCATATTTTATCATCTCATAAATATAAGTCAGAGATATATGGATATATCCATTTCATGTCAAAACAGATCCTTATTCTTTTTTTTTTTTTTTTTACTTATTTTTTTTTATTTTATTTATTTATTTGTACATCTGTACATCGGGTCCTTTAGGTTTCGAGAGTCTTTTTGTTTTAGAAAGATTATCCTTGTCTTTGTTTATGTCTCGGGTTAGAACAAATTACTATAATTCGTCCCCGCCTACGGATCAATCGACATTTTTCACAAATTTTACGAACGGAGGCCCTTATTTTCATATTTGTCATTCCTTTTTTTAATTCCGAATCTACTTATTGGAAGAAAATAAGTTTCTTGAAATTTTTAATTTCGAATTGTATCCTCACGAAAGAATGTTGAAATTGAAAAAACCGCCTAATCATTCAAGTCTTTGCTTTGGAGTCTCTAAATTATACGCCCTTTGGTTGAATCATAAGGACTTACCTCAATTTTGAGTCTATTTCCTGGTAGTATACGTATAAAATTACATGAAATCCTTTACGAAACAAAAACCAGAATAATTTTTTTGTTATCTAAACGAATCCGGAAGATACATACCATCGGTAAGTTGTTCAGTAATTAAACCTTCCTGAATCCATTTTTGTTGTTTCATTCCAGGTAAAACCGCTTTGAAGTATCAACTAATGTAAGAGGGATAATATTATAAACTTGTCCTTTCTCTTTTTTCACAAATATGACCGTGTCGGCTATTAGAAAGATTACCATATATAACACAAAACTTCTCCGCCGATTCCTTCTAGTCGAGCCTTTCGGTCTGTCATTATACCTCGAGAAGTAGAAAGAATTACAACCCCCATTCCGCCTAAAATTCTAGGAATTCGTTGATAGTTAGAATATATTCGTAGACCGGGTCGACTGATCCGTTTTAAATTTAAAACAGTTCTATATGGTCCTTTCCTATTTCTTCTATGTCGTAGGGTTAAAACCAAAAAATATTTATTGCTTTCTTGATGTTTTCTCACGTTTTCAATAAAACCTTCTTGTAAAAGGATTTTAACAATATTTTCAGTGATGTTAGTAGATGGTATTCGAACTGTTCTTTTTTTATTCATGTCAGCATTTCGTATAGAGGTTATTATGTCAGCAATAGTGTCTTTACTCATGATAAACTAAGATTTTTGTTTCCCCCGAATTTTGATATAATCAACATGCTCTTTTTCTTTTTTTCTGAATTTTTTAATATTTATGAATTATTTTTTTTTTAATATTTATGAATTATTAAAGATATATACGTGATAGATAAACAATTTACTAATTAATTAAATAAATTTAATCAATTTCATTCAAATACTATATTAAGGTCTTCCCCTATAATACTTCAGGTGCTAATGAAACTATTTTAGTGAAATTTAACTGTCTTAATTCCCGGGCGATCGCGCCGAAAATTCGGGTTCCTTTTGGATTTCCTTCTTGATCAATAACAACCGCAGCGTTGTCATCATATCGTATTATCATACCGTTGTCGCGTTTGAGTTCTTTACAAGTACGTACAATGACAGCTCGGACCACTTCCGATCTTTCTAGAGGTGTATTTGGTACTGCTTCCTTGATTACAGCAACAATAATGTCACCAATATGAGCATATCGTCGATTACTAGCTCCTATGATTCGAATACACATCAATTCTCGGGCCCCGCTGTTATCCGCTACATTCAAATGGGTTTGAGGTTGAATCATATCATTTTTTTTTTATCGGTTTTTTCTTTTTCAATGCAAAGCAAAGGTATAAATAAAAAAAAAGAAATATTATTTGTTCAAAACAAAAAAAGAAACCTGCAATTGTTTTTTTTTCATCCCAAAAACCCCTTTCGTTTGTTTCTACATTCCTATCCAGAAAGAATGAATTGAGTTCGTATAGGCATTTTAGATGCCGCTATTGAAATAGCCCTTCTAGCTATATTTTCTGCTACTCCGCTCATTTCATAAAGTATTCTACCGGGTTTAACGACAGCTACCCAATATTCGGGAGATCCTTTCCCCGAACCCATACGTGTTTCTGTAGGTCTTACTGTAACAGGTTTGTCTGGAAATATGCGTACCCATATTTTTCCACCGCGGCGTGCATTTCGTGTCATTGCTCGCCGCCCTGCTTCTATTTGTCTAGATGTGATCCAAGCGGGTTCAAGCGCTTGAAGAGCATATCTACCGAAGCAAATACGATTACCTCGATAAGATATTCCTTTCATTCTTCCTCTGTGTTGTTTACGGAATCTGGTTCTTTTGGGGTTATAGTTGATGGTTGTTTAGCAATTCCATCCATCTCTACTACAGAACCGGACACGAGAGTTTCTTCTCATCCAGCTCCTCGCGAATTAAACAATTCAAAATAATTAAACAATTCAAAATAATTAAACAAAAAAAAATACACGGTTAATAATATATGGAATCGTGGGATTTTTTGAAATTTGATATAATCGATTATAAATTAGAAATTTTTTGTGTTTTAATATATAATTTAACACGTATTCTATTTATAGATAATGTCGTTTTGGTAGAACGCTATAATGAATATTTTTTTTGTTTTTCCTTTTATTTCGAATCGACTCAAATTTCGAAATAAAAAAAAAATTCGCGGGCGAATATTTACTCTTTCAACATTCAGTTGTAAGATTAGTCTATGACATGACCTCTCAGAATAAATGAATCGGTTTCTGGTTCGTTCCGCCATCCTACTCAATGAATCATTAGGATTCGTTTTCAATAGAATCTTATGCATTCACAGGTTCTGTCGTTCCCACCACTTCTCGATTAATGATTAGGTCTGAATTTTACAACGGAGCCTCCAATTAAATTTATTCTTGAGTCAACCTTCTCAGTCTTTATTGGCTCGGGGCTCTTGATTTTTTGTTCTATGCACGGATTTGTCTAATTATGGATCAATCAGTATTGATGCTTTATTACATTCCCTTTATATGAGATGACTCATAGACCTTACATATTAGAATTATATATCATTAATATTCTTTTTCTATCTTTCTCTCACCCTTCCATTTATCTGTATACTTTATATTGCTTTACAACCCATAATCAGATTGTTTTTTTGTTTATGTAAAAAAGATTTCAGTTGCTACAATGATATGACTTATATATCATATCTTGACTGGTTCTTTCTATCCAGATAACACGAAGTGATGAGTTGGTTATTAGTTCTATAGTTATCAGTTTGTACTATGGGCTGTCCATTTTTTTGAATCCCAACCCTAAAAAAACCAACGAGTCACACACTAAGCATAGCAATTATATCAAATGATTAATCGAATTTTTATTCAACCTTATAGAATTGTTCTTTTTTTTATTATTTACCAGAAAAAGAATGAAAGAGTTTGCCATTTTTTGTTTTATCACCAGATATAACTAAATATAAGTCAAGTAAGTTCTTATTATTCTTCGTCTACAAATATCCAAATTTTGATGCCTAATACCCCATAGATAGTTCGAACTGCATAGGAACAATAATCAATTTTAGCTCGAATGGTTTGTAGAGGAACTCTACCTTCTCGGATCCATTCAACACGTGCAATTTCTTTTCCGTCGATACGCCCTGCAATTTGTACTTGAATCCCTTTTGTACCTGCCTGTTCAGTTAATTCAATAGCTTTTTTCATTGCTTTGCGAAATGAAACTCTATTCTTTAATTGTCCGGCTATAAATTCTGCAAGAATATTGGGGTGCCCGTAAGGATTTGCAATTCTTGTAATAGCAATGTTGAGTTTTCGGTTTACACAATTGAGTTCTTTTTGTACATGCGTCTGTAATTCTTCGATTCTTCGAGTCCTGTCTTCTATTAATAACTTGGGGAATCCCATATAGATTATGACCTGAATCAAATCGATTCTTTTTTGAATCTCTATACGTGCAATTCCCTCTACATTAGAGGATATTTTCATATTATTTTGCACATAATTTTTGATACAATCTCGTATTTTTTGATCTTCTTGTAGATCCTTTGAATAATTTTTGGGTTGTGCAAACCAAAGAGAATGATGACCTTGGGTTGCACCAAGTCTGAAACCAAGTGGATTTATTTTTTGTCCCATAATCCCCCACTACTATATATATCGTGAAACGTGACATCTGTTTGTATTTTTTTTTTATTCATTCGATTTTTTTTAAGCATAACATAATATAGCGTATTTTTATTTTTTATAATATAAAATATTCTTCCTTTAAGTATTCTTCAGCTCTAATTTATAGAATTTCCTTTTATCTATTTCTTCCTCTTCATCTAAAGATATATCTTTCAATACAATAGTTATATGACAAGTGGATCTTTTTATAGGATAACCCCGTCCTCGAGCCCGGGGCTTTAATTTTTTCACAGTTGTGCCCTCGTTGACTTCGGCTTTACTAATGATTAAACTTGTTTCGTTCAAACCCTTATTGTGATTAGCATTTGCTGCTGCAGAATAAACCAATTTTAAAATGGCATAACATGCTCGATAAGGCATAAGTTCTAGTATCATAAGTGTTTCTTCATAGGACCGCCCACGAATTTGATCAATTACTCTTCTCGCTTTGTGAGCAGACATACATATATGTTGACCTAAAGTGTATACTTCTGTATATTTCTTCACCTTTCTCTTCTGTATCATAAGATTCACCTCTCATTAATGAACGATAAGTATCTATA